GTATCCCGATTTTGTTCTTTCACTATCAGTTGACAAGGTTGAAGGTATTCTATCTAATTATTTTTATAGATAGTTTTTTTAAAGAAAAAATAAAAGTATTTTTATTTTCTTAAATTTTAAATAAAGTAAAAACAAAATATGAATTTGAATTTTAACCCAATCCGCTTGGTCTTTGCGAGAACCGCGTGAATCACTACACTACTTGATTCACATGGTTCTCGCCGGTTGACGCAATTTTATATATACCGTATTCTGTTTGTAACTTTTCTTTAGTTTAACTAGAGGTTAACGTAAATGCACCATAACTATGTAGCCCTATTCCTAATAGATTGACCCCAAAATAGCATATCCAAATTATAAGAAAACCTATAGTCGCCACAATTGCGGAATTTGTCCCCTGCAAATTTTTATTTGTTCGAGTATGCAAATAAATTGCGAATACGATCCAAGTAATAAACGCCCAAGTTTCCTTTGGATCCCAACTCCAATATGATCCCCACGCTTCATTAGCCCATACTGCTCCTGAAAGAATACCTATGGTTAAAAAGATGAATCCTAGGCTAATCACACGATAACTCCAATAATCTAATTGTTGAATCAATTGGGCCTTGTAATAATTGTTAACAGGAAAAAAATATTTTTTTTGAAAAATATTGTTTCTTTCATTCTTGTATTGGATTTCACCAAAAGAAAATGACCCGTTTAATTTTAATAAATTATTACTTTTAGAACTATAAAAAAGTTTTCTAAATGTAATGACTAGAAGTGCTACTGATAATAATGATCCACAAAGAAGAGCCGCATAGCTCAATATCATCATACTTACGTGCATTATTAACCATTCCGATTGTAGAGCAGGTACTAATATTGTGGGTTTATGTATTTCATTTAAAAGACCCGATGTAGCAAAGCCTTGGGTAAAAATAGTACTTGAGGCAGTTATTGTTGTTAAATAATTTTTTCTTATTTTGAAATAAGGATAAGGAACTATATGAATAAGGGAGAAACTCCATGAAAGAAAAATTAAGGATTCGTATAAATCACTTAGTGGAAAATGGCCCGAATAAATCCAACGAGTTATTAACAATCCTGTTAGACATAAAAAAGTAGCTATCATCCCCTTTTCTGAGGAATAATATGGTTTTCTAATTTGATTGCCCAATAAGCTTATCAAATGAATTGTAATTACAATTGAAACAATAGAAAAGGAAATATGAGTTAATATATGCTCTAAAGTTGAAAATATCATAAAAATGAAAAAACGGGGGATCCCCCCGTATTAATTAAGAAATAGAAATTGGGAATTTAATTTAATTTTATTATAGGATCTATTTGATATCTTTTAGAAGATGGCATGCCGCCACTCGGACTCGAACCGAGATGCTCTAGCACTGCTTCCTAAGAGCAGCGTGTCTACCGATTTCACCATAGCGGCTTGCTCGAACTCATAATAACCTATTTATATTCAATCGTCGAGATTGAACAAGTCAATTCACTCAAATAAGTTTTTTTAGTAAAGATATATAAAAAAAAAAAAAAAGAGTTCAAAAAAGTCAATTTAAAGGTTCAGTAGTTTCTTTAAGGTGTCTGGTTTTAGGGCTTTGACGTAGTTTAGCCGATTCTAAAATACGACTCTTGCAACGATAGAATTCTTCGATAGACTAAAAAACTTTTTTCTTTTATTGTCATTATTTCTGGTTTATCTGATTTAATAAATTCAATTTGAAACACAAACTAAATTTTATCAATGAATCTAAAATATGTCTATTTTGGATTACTCCAAATTGCCACTTGTACATATAATAATATCTCAACAATTAAGTTCTTTTATTGATTATTCATTGATTATTCATTGGGCTGAAAATTGGATATATATGGAAAATACATTAAATATAGTATATATAATAAATTAAGAAGTCAGAAAGTTATCCAAAAATCTTTAACACGGAATGGATTAGTTTGAACAATTAATTAATTTGAACTAAAAATATTCTATCTGCCCTTCCTGATAAATATAAAATTTTTTCATTATTTATTCTTTTAAAGGTCGATGGGGAAAAGAAGACTCCCCACCACCAAAATCTGAATGAAAATATACTAAAAAAATCAAATAAAAAATCTTATATATTTGATTTTTATAATTTAGAAAGAAGAATACTTCTTCTTTTTATAAGATTAAGAGTCTATTTCATATTGATTAGAATAGGAACTGCCAATTGTTAATTTTATATTAACTTTAATATTAAATTAACAAATTACTGAGATATTAATTACTGATCCAATTTTTTTAGTCAAATCCATTCCAAATTATTCCAATATTTTAGGACTTATTTGTTTGTCGTACAAAAAAACTTTTTGAATTCCCGGTAGAAAGAGATTTCCCTAATGACAAAGCTTTTAATGCCGCCCAATATCCTTTCCTTTTCCAAATATTTTTACGAATACGCTTTTTTGATATCGAAGTACGTTTTTTTGGAACTGCCATTTAAAAAAGAAGAAG